TAGACTAGGCATACAGGCATTTCAACCCATTTTAGTGGAAGGGCGTGCTATTTGTTTACATCCATTAGTTTGTAAGGGATTCAATGCAGACTTTGATGGGGATCAAATGGCTGTTCATGTACCTTTATCTTTGGAGGCTCAGACGGAGGCTCGTTTACTGATGTTTTCTCATATGAATCTCTTGTCTCCTGCGATGGGGGATCCCATTTCCGTGCCAACCCAAGATATGCTTATTGGTCTATATATATTAACGAGTGGGAATCCCCGAGGCCTTTGTACAAATAGGTATAATCCCTGGAATCGCAGCAACTACCAAAATGAAAGAATTTCTGATAATAAATGGAAAAAAAAAGAACCTTTTTTTTGTAATTCTTATGATGCAATTGGAGCTTATCGACAGAAAAGAATCCATTTAGATAGTCCTTTGTGGCTTCGGTGGCGACTAGATCAACGCGTTATTGCTTCAAGAGAAGTTCCCATCGAAGTTCAGTATGAATCCTTGGGGACCTATCATGAGATTTATGGGCACTATCTAATAGTAAGAAGTGTAAAAACAGAAATTCTTTGTATATACATTCGAACAACTGTCGGTCATATTTCTCTTTTTCGAGAAATGGAAGAAGCTATACAAGGGTTTTGTCGAGCTCGCTCATATGGTATCTCAGTTAAGTAATTCTATTACATCGGTGTGAATTCGGGTCTCTCCAGTTCAACTGGGACCCGAGTTCCCGAATTTCTATGTGAATTAAGATCGAGAAAAGGAAGTTTTTCAATTATTGACTCAAACTCATTGTCGAATCCCCCTCATCAGAATATGGAGGTACTTATGGACGAAAGAGTCAATCTAGGCTTTCCCACGAACGTAATAGATGGAACTGCCATTAAAAGACTTATTAGCCGATTAATAGATCACTTCGGAATGGCACATACATCACACATTCTGGATCAAGTCAAGACTCTGGGTTTCCAGCAAGCCACTGCTACATCCATTTCATTAGGGATTGATGATCTTTTAACGCTACCTTCTAAGGGGTGGTTAGTACAAGATGCTGAACAACAAAGTTTGAGTTTGGAAAAACACCACCATTACGGGAATGTACACGCAGTAGAAAAGTTACGCCAATCCATTGAAGTATGGTATGCTACAAGTGAATATTTGCGACAAGAAATGAATCCTAATTTTAGGATGACCGACCCCTTTAATCCAGTCCACATAATGTCTTTTTCGGGAGCCAGAGGAAATGCATCTCAAGTACACCAATTAGTAGGTATGAGAGGATTAATGTCGGATCCTCAAGGACAAATGATTGATTTACCTATTCAAAGCAATTTACGCGAGGGACTGTCGTTAACAGAATATATCATTTCTTGCTACGGAGCCCGCAAAGGAGTTGTGGATACTGCTGTACGAACATCCGATGCTGGATATCTTACGCGCAGGCTTGTTGAAGTAGTTCAACACATTGTTGTACGTAGAACAGATTGTGGAACCCTCCGCGGGATTTCTGTGAGTCCTCGGAGGATGCCGGAAAGAATTTTTATTCAAACATTAATTGGTCGTGTATTAGCAGACGATATATATATAGGCTCACGGTGTATTGCCATTAGAAATCAAGATATTGGAATTGGACTTGTCAATCGATTCATAACCTTTCGAATCCAACCAATATCCATCCGAACCCCCTTTACTTGTAGAAGTACATCTTGGATCTGTCGATTATGTTATGGTAGGAGTCCCACCCATGGTGACCTGGTCGAATTGGGAGAAGCTGTAGGTATTATTGCGGGTCAATCTATTGGAGAACCGGGTACTCAACTAACATTAAGAACTTTTCATACTGGCGGAGTATTCACAGGTGGTACTGCAGAACATGTACGGGCCCCCTCGAATGGAAAAATAAAATTCAATGAGGCTTTGGTTCATCCCGCACGTACGCGTCATGGGCATCCTTCCCTTCTCTGTTCTATGGACTTGGATGTAACTATTGAGAGTGAAGATATTCTACATAACCTGACTATTCCGCCAAAAAGTTTTCTTTTGGTTCAAAATAATCAATATGTAGAATCAGAACAAGTCATTGCCGAGATTTGCGCGGGAACATCCACTTTCCATTTTAAAGAAAGGGTTCGAAAACATATTTATTCGGACTCTGAGGGAGAAATGCACTGGAGTACCGATGTGTACCATGCACCCGAATTTACATATAGCAATGTCCATCTTTTACCAAAACCAAGTCATTTATGGATATTATCAGGAGGTTCGTGCAGATCCCGCGGAGCTCCGTTTTCACTCCACAAGGATCAAGATCAAATGAATCCTCGTTCGACAGAAAGAGAACGAAGATATCTTTCGAGTCTCTCAGCTAATAATGATCAAATCAGATACAAATTCTTTAGTTCTTCTTTTTCTGGTAAAAAAAAAGACGATAGGAGTCCTGGTTATTCAGAAATGAATCGAATCATATGTACTCTTCATTGTAATCTCATATATCCTTCGATTCTACGTGAGAATTCTGATTTCTTGGCAAAAAGGAGAAGAAATCGACTTGTCATTCCAGTCCAATCGAGTCAAGAACGAGAGAAAGAACTAATACCCCATTCAGGTATTTCGATTGAACTGCCCATAAATGGAATTTTCCGGAAAAAGAGTATTCTTGCTTTTTTTGATGATCCTCGATACAGAACAAAGAGTTCGGGAATTACTCAATATGAGACTATGGGGATGCACTCCATCGTTAAAAAAGAGGATTTGGTTGATTATCGAGGAATCAAAGAATTTACGCCAAAATACCAAATGACAATAGATCGATTTTTTTTCATTCCCGAAGAAGTACATATTTTACCTGAGTCTTCTTCGATAATGGTACGGAATAATAGTCTGATTGGAGTAGATACACGAATCGCTTTAAATACAAGAAGCAGAGGGGGCGGATTAGTCCGAGTGGAGAGAAAAAAAAGGGGGATTGAACTTCAAATCTTTTCTGGAACTATCCATTTTCCTGGAGAGACAGATAAGATATCCTGGGACAGTGGCATCTTGATACCACCAGGAACAGGAAAAAGAAATTCTAAGGAATCCAAAAAAGGGAAAAATGGGATCTATGTCCAAAGGATCACACCTACTAAGAAAAAGCATTTTGTTTTATTTCGGCCTGTAGTGACATATGAAATAGCGGACGGTCTCAATTTAGCAAGACTCTTCCCTCCGGATCTGTGCCAAGAAAAGGATAATATGCAACTTCAAATTGTCAATTATATTGTTTACGGAAATGGCAAACCAATTCGGGAAATTTCTGACACAAGTATTCAATTAGTTCGGACTTGGTTCATTTTGAATTGGGACCAAGACAAAAAAAGTGCTTCTGCCGAGGCGGCCCACGCTTCCTTTGTCGAAGTAAGGGCAAAAGGTCTGATTCGAGATTTCTTAAGAATCGACTTAGTGAAATCCCCTATTTTGGATCCGAGAAAAAGGAATGATCCGTCAGGCTCAGGATTGATCTCTGATAATGTCTCAGATCACACTAATATCAATCCCTTTTATTCCAAGCCAAAGATGAAACAATCGCCTAGGCAAAATCACGGAACTATTCGGACCTTGTTAAATCAAAATAAGGAATGCCCGTCTTTGATGATTTTGTCCGCATCTAATTATTTTCGAATGGGTCCATTCAATGATGTAAAATCCCAGAATGTTATAAAAGAATCAATTAAAAAAGATGCTATAATTCAAATTAGGAATTCAATTGGCCCTTTAGGAACAGCCCTTCAAGTTGTGAACTTTGATTCATTTTACTATTTTATAACTCATAATCAGGTCTTGCTAACTAAATATTTGCAAGTTGAAAATTTAAAACAGACTTTTCAAGTACTTCAATATTATTTAATGGATGAAAGCGGGAGGATTTATAATCCGGATCCCCGCAGTAACATCGTTTTGAATTCATTCAATTTGAGTTGGTATTTTCTGCCTCACAATAATTATGAAAATTCTTGTGAAGAAATATCTACAATAATTAGTCTTGGACAGTTTATTTGTGAAAATGGATGTATAGCCAAAAATGGACCATACCTAAGATCGGGTCAAGTTTTGATTGTTCAACTTGACTCTGTAGTAATAAGATCTGCTAAGCCTTATTTGGCCACTCCAGGAGCAACTGTTCATGGACATTATGGAGAAATCCTTTATGACGGAGATACAGTAGTGACATTTCTATATGAAAAATCGAGATCCGGTGATATAACGCAGGGTCTTCCAAAAGTGGAACAGGTGTTAGAAGTGCGTTCAGTTGATTCAATATCGGTGAACCTAGAAAAAAGAGTTGAGAATTGGAACGAGCATATAACAAGAATTCTTGGATTTCCTTGGGGATTCTTGATTGGGGCTGAGCTAACTATAGTGCAAAGTCGGATCTCTTTGGTTAATAAGATCCAAAAGGTTTATCGATCCCAGGGGGTCCAAATCCATAATAGGCACATCGAAATTATTGTACGCCAAATAACATCCAAAGTGTTGGTTTCAGAGGATGGAATGTCTAATGTTTTTTTACCTGGAGAACTAATTGGATTGTTGCGAGCGGAACGGACGGGGCGCGCTTTGGAAGAACCGATCTGTTACAAGGCCTTCCTATTGGGAATAACAAGAACATCTTTGAATACTCAAAGTTTCATATCCGAAGCGAGTTTTCAAGAAACTGCTCGAGTTTTAGCTAAAGCGGCTCTCCGGGGTCGTATTGATTGGTTGAAAGGCCTAAAAGAGAACGTTGTTATAGGCGGGATGATACCCGTTGGGACCGGATTCAAGGGCTTAGTACACTGTTCCAAGCAACATAAAAGCATTCCCAAGAATAAGCACTTTTTCGAGGGGGAGATCAGAGATATTTTGTTCCACCACAGAGAATTATTTGATTCTTGCATTTCAAAGAATTTCCACGATACACCAGAACAATCATTTAGAGTATTTAATGATTCCTAAAAGAAAGAAAAGTCAAAAGTCGTTTTTTAATAAAAAAACTCTCTAGGCCCTTTGATGGGGTCATGAAAAAACAGATAATAACAAATAGACGGTAGCGATTTGGATCGGATATCGACACGGCCAATCTCCGGGAAAAGGTTCCGTTGGAACAATTATTTAGCTCAGGGCACCTCGCCGCTTTTTTTTTTTTTCAAAAAAAGCGGAAAATGTGGGGAGAAATGACAAGAAGATATTGGAACATCAATTTAGAAGAGATGATGGAAGCAGGAGTTCATTTTGGTCATGGTATTAAAAAATGGAATCCTAGGATGGCGCCTTATATTTATGCCAATCGTAAAGGTATTCATATTACAAATCTTACTAAAACCGCGCGTTTTTTAGCAGAAGCTTGTGATTTAGTTTTTGATGCAGCAAGCCAGGGGGGGCAGTTTTTAATTGTTGGTACCAAAAAGCAAGCAGCTGCTTTAGTAGCACGGGCTGCAATAAAGGCTCGGTGTCATTATGTTAATAAAAAGTGGCTTGGTGGTATGTTAACGAATTGGTCCACTACAGAAACGAGACTTCAGCAGTTCAGGGACTTGAGAACGGAACAAAAGACAGGGAGACTTAACCGTCTTCCAAAAAGAGACGCGGCTATATTGAAGAGACAATTATCTCACTTGCAAACATATCTGGGTGGGATTAAATATATGACCGGTTTGCCCGATATTGTAATTATCCTTGATCAGCAAGAAGAATATACGGCTCTTCGAGAATGTATTACTTTGGGAATTCCAACAATTTGTTTAATCGACACCGATTGTGACCCCGATCTTGCAGATCTTCCGATTCCAGCAAATGATGACGCTATGGCTTCAATCCGATTAATTCTTAACAAATTAGTATTCGCGATTTGTGAAGGTCGTTCTAGCTCTATACGAAATCCTTGATTAATAATAAGATTAAGAGAAATAAATTCTTTTTCGAACTCCATAGATTTATGGAATCGGTTACTACTTTTGAATCGCATAAAAGAGATCAAAATGGATGGAGATGCTCTGTGATTGGTTAGTATACAAAATAGAAAATTCAACTAAGCAAGTCAAAAAAGAGATGGTTGAATCAAAATAATTCCTTTTAAAGTTCGATTTATGTGAGAGGGCAATATGGATGTTCTATCATGTTCCAACAACACACTAAAAGGGTTATACGACATATCTGGTGTGGAAGTAGGCCAACATTTCTATTGGCAAATAGGAGGTTTTCAAGTCCATGGCCAAGTACTTATTACCTCTTGGGTTGTAATTGCTATCTTATTAGGTTCAGCCAGTATAGCTGTTCGGAATCCACAAACAATTCCAAATGACAGTCAGAATTTCTTCGAATATATCCTTGAATTCATTCGAGATGTTAGTAAAACCCAGATTGGAGAAGAATATGGTCCATGGGTTCCTTTTATTGGAACTATGTTTCTATTTATTTTTGTTTCTAATTGGTCAGGAGCTCTTTTACCGTGGAAACTCGTAGAGTTACCTCACGGGGAGTTAGCTGCGCCCACCAATGATATAAATACTACTGTTGCTTTAGCTTTACTCACGTCAGTAGCCTATTTCTATGCGGGTCTTAGCAAAAAGGGGTTAGGTTATTTCAGTAAATACATACAACCAACCCCAATCCTTTTACCCATTAACATCTTAGAAGATTTCACAAAACCTTTATCCCTTAGTTTTCGACTTTTCGGAAATATATTAGCCGATGAATTAGTAGTTGTTGTTCTTGTTTCTTTAGTACCTTCAGTCGTTCCTATACCTGTCATGTTCCTGGGATTATTTACGAGTGGTATTCAAGCTCTTATTTTTGCAACGTTAGCTGCGGCTTATATAGGCGAATCCATGGAGGGTCATCATTGACTAGTTTGAAAACTAGTCATTTTTTTATCTTAGGCCAAGGTACTGGATGCGGGACTCGAGATAATAGGCTTATCAAATAAAAAGGGGAAAGAGATAACGATCTCTTTCCTAAAATTTTGATTTGATGACCCATTCCATTTCTAATTTAGATAATCCCTAGCCCCTTTTCTATTAATATTTTCTTTTGTTCAATTGAACAAAAGAAAATATTAATAGAAAAATTATTGCATGAACTCTTCAATCACGCAAATACTGATATTTCTATGCAATGGTTTGGATCGTCCCTGTATACAATCTACATGTAGGATACTGATAAATAAAAGAAAGAATAAGAAGAAGAAGTTAAAAAACGAAATTCATAAAAAATGACTTGGTTAGCAAGGGCGGATCTAACCCAGGGATGTGGAATCTAATGGCTAGAATTCAACTCTTGACTGGTTCAAAAAGAATTTTAGAATCCGGGTGAGTCGCCGATACGAAGAGTTTGTTTACGTTATGGAAGAAAGACATGTATATGTGATATTAGATATTGACTAGTTATATATGATCTAAAGATATATCTAATCCGCCCTACTATGAATTAAGATGAGGATTCCCATATAAGTCTTTTCCTTTCATCTGTAACGAACTATGAATTGA